GAAATACAGAAAGAAAGAAATTCCACGATCGAACTACCAATAAGAAAATAATATAATGAGATAAAACCCGAAACAACAATGCTTTACTTTGTATTAAAAAGTTAAGAATTCGCGGTTCTCGTGAATCTAATTTAATTCATTGAAATTCCGTCCAATAAAACGGAAGAATTATAAATTTCCAAAATAATAGATAGGAATACTGCAAATAGAGCCATTGCAACACCCATCAAAGGAGTAGTTCCCCACCCAGGAGCTACTTTACCATATTCTGAATTCAATGGTTTTAATAAATCCCCTACAGCAGTTCGTCTTGGTCCAGATCTAGAACTACCCTCAACGGTTTGTGTAGCCATAAATCCTATTTTGTATTCATTGAGATCTGTTGACTTTGTATACCATTCCGTGGTAAATAAACGATTTTATCATAGATCCATTTTGGTCTTGAAATTATATAATAATGGAAACAGCAACCCTAGTCGCCATCTCTATATCTGGTTTACTTGTAAGTTTTACTGGGTACGCCTTATATACTGCTTTTGGGCAACCCTCTCAACAACTAAGAGATCCATTCGAGGAACACGGGGACTAGTTGACGTAATAAGCCTCCCAACATTGGGAGGCTTATTACGTCAATTGATATAATGAAAAATCATTTCATCTTTTTAGTTGGAACTTTAGGTGGTTCTCGAAAAAAGATAGCGAAAAATATTATCCCTAGAGTGGAGACTAAGAGGAATGTATAAACCAATGCTTCCATAAATTCGATCGTGCTTTACAATTATAGCTTCCATACCTATTTATTTATTATTGGGGATTCTCTCACGCATAAAGAAAAAAAGCAAGAGTCAAAGAAAAGGCGAAGATTCCAATCAAGATTTTTCGGTTAACTTATGTCAAATCAGAAAAATAAAGAAAAAAATAACAGAGAAATCTTGTATCAGACTACTTGTCTTCTTGTAGTTGGATCTCCAAGTTTTTGGAATGCTCCAAATTCCACTTGAGCATCCAAATCTGGGTCAATACCAGCAAAAACATCTCTGAACAAGGTTCTAGCACCATGCCAAATGTGCCCGAAGAAGAAAAGCAGAGCAAAAGAAGCATGTCCAAAAGTAAACCAACCCCTCGGACTGCTACGAAAAACCCCATCAGATTTCAAAGTAGCACGATCTAATTCAAAAATTTCACCTAATTGGGCGCGCCTAGCATATTTTTTCACAGTAGCGGGATCGCTATAACTGACTCCATTGAGTTCACCACCATAGAACTCAACAGTTACGCCCACTTGTTCGACGCTATACTTCGATTCTGCCCTTCTAAAAGGAACGTCGGCTCTAACAATTCCGTCTCCGTCTACCAAAACAACCGGAAATGTTTCAAAAAAAGTAGGCATACGACGTACAAAAAGTTCACGCCCTTCTTTATCTCTAAAGATAGGATGTCCTAACCACCCAACGGCTATTCCATCTCCGTTGTCCATTGAGCCCGCTCTGAATAATCCCCCTTTTGCAGGATTATTGCCGATGTAATCATAAAAAGCCAATTTTTCAGGAATTTTAGACCAAGCTTCTGATAAACTTTGATTTTTGGCTAGCCCAGCGCCAACTCTTCTATATATTTCTTGCTGGAAGTATCCCTGATCCCATTGATAACGAGTGGGGCCAAATAATTCGATAGGGGTAGTTGCTGAACCATACCACATAGTTCCAGCAACAACAAAAGCTGCAAAAAAGACAGCAGCGATACTGCTGGAAAGGACGGTTTCAATATTTCCCATACGTAATCCTTTGTATAGACGTTGGGGCGGGCGGACACTAAGATGAAATAGGCCCGCTAATATACCTAAAGTACCTGCTGCAATATGATGAGAGGCTATTCCTCCCGGAACAAAAGGATCAAAACCTTCTACACCCCACGCTGGATTTACAGGTTGTACCTTTCCAGTTAGTCCATAAGGATCGGATACCCATATTCCAGGACCATACAACCCTGTTACATGAAATGCGCCAAAACCAAAGCAAGCTACTCCTGAAAGAAATAAATGAATTCCAAAGATCTTGGGCAAATCCAAAGAAGGTTTTCCTGTACGTTCATCACAAAATATTTCTAAATCCCAATACACCCAATGCCAAATAGCTGCCAAGAAGCACAAGCCAGAAAACACAATATGTGCACCGGCCACGCCTTCGTAACTCCAAATACCCGGATTCGTTATAGTCCCTCCTGTGATACTCCAACCGCCCCATGAATTGGTTATTCCTAAACGAGTCATGAAAGGTATAACGAACATACCTTGTCTCCACATTGGATCAAGAACGGGGTCAGAGGGATCAAAAACTGCTAATTCATATAAAGCCATCGAACCGGCCCAACCAGCAACCAAAGCTGTATGCATTATATGGACAGAAAGCAAACGACCGGGATCGTTCAATACGACGGTATGAACACGATACCAAGGCAAACCCATGTAAATACCCCTTTTTCAACGAAAAATAGACACTATGTAACTTTATTGCATTGGAAAAAACTATGCTATGGACCGAACTGTCTCAGTGAATTATCTCGGAGAAAGTATTAATATTTGTTTTATTCTTGTTTTTTTTTAGTAAAAATGGAACAATTCGGTTCGTAGGAACAAAGATAAGCAGATCTATTCTATATCCGATAAGTACCAATACGCAATGGGGGTTGATCCCATTTTCTATGAACGAATGCATACATATTTGTTAATCATTCAAAAGACCTATTCGTAAGAATATTTTCTTAGTCTATGAATAAAATATGATAAAAGACAATATTATTAAGACAACAAAGACATTGTTACGCTTCCACATCAAAGTGAAATATAGTACTTAATTCTTTTTTCTTTCATTTTATGCCTATTGGTGTTCCAAAAGTGCCTTTTCGAAGTCCTGGAGAGGAAGATGCCTCTTGGGTTGACGTATAGTGCGGCTTGTCAGATATATTGGGTCATATGGGATTTCCCCGTTCTCTCCCCCGATCGAGATATCCTCTGTTTCGCCCAAGAAAGATGGAATTATCCAAAATTTGGAGCGTGAAGTGCAATTAGATGTATTTTGAGGGGTATTAAAATGAATATTATCAATTAAAAGAATTTATGGTTAGCTTGGTTGGACCAATAAAATGAAGTATCCAGGCTCCGTTTAGAAAAAACCCAATTGGTAATATATTTCTGATTATTAATACTTATATCATAGATCATAAAAGATTTTTTTTTATTGAATAATAGAATAATCTCAAACTTTTAATCAAACGAATAATATGAGAAATACAATATGATAAGATAAATACGTCGAATATTTGGCAGAAGATATGAAATGAATTGAAAAAGAAGTAAGTCGTAGGAAAAAGGCGTAGTATTAGTAGCATTTGTCCTATATGTGCAAATCAAAATCGGTTTTTTTTACTCGGAGTAGAGCATAAACCTAAAAGAATTGAAAAAGCCCATTCAGGAACAAGAAAATGACATCGTGATTTGGATTAGATCTCGATGAAACAATACATCAATGAGAAGTTAGTTCGATAAGTTTAATGGATTTTTTTTTATAGGGAAAGAGTACAAAACCCATCTTTCTTGAAAAGGGGAAGAAAATCGTTAATAAATTCGAAAATGAAATTAGAAAGGTGTCCCGCTATGAAAAAAAAAGAAAGAGGGCTGGAATCTACACATTGATTCTTTTTTTCGCAATTTTTGTTGAACCGTATGCATCAAAAGGTGCATGTACGGCTCTTAAGGGATACAAATTTTATCCTAATCAACCGACTTTATCGAGAAAGATTACTTTTTTTAGGCCAAGAGGTTGATAGCGAGATCTCGAATCAACTTATTGGTCTTATGGTATATCTCAGTATAGAGAATGATAACAAAGATCTTTATTTGTTTATAAACTCTCCCGGCGGATGGGTAATACCCGGGGTAGCTATTTATGATACTATGCAATTTGTGCAACCTGATGTGCATACAATATGCATGGGATTAGCCGCTTCAATGGGATCTTTTATCCTGGTTGGAGGAGAGATTACCAAACGTCTAGCATTCCCTCACGCTTGGCGCCAATGAGTTTTTTAAGAAAAAAAGACTATGCCTTCGCCATATAAAATATGAATATTAAGTAATAATAGCATGGCACTTCGAATTCGATATGCATTTTTTTTAAACATAGATTATATATCGAAAGAGGAGTATGAAATTAGTATAAAATAAAGGGTATTCCCGATTTTATCCGGGGCCTTTTCAGCGTCACAAACTTTTTTGTTTTCACACTGAAGACTTTTAACAATATTGTTGGTATTGTTATGAAAGAGTACGAAAATCACTTTGGGATTGCTGAATCACAAACGAGATAAATATATAAAAAGCAACGGAGCCATCATAGTATTTTTTAACTGTCCCGAAGGGAAGGATGGTAATTGGATCATTTGCCGATCCGGATCTGAGAAAAAAAACCCTATATCTATATATATTTTTTTTTCTCTTTCTTTGATGGAAGGTCAAAGCGAATCCCATTGTGGAGCCGTATGCAATGTGCAAAAGATGCCTATGCCTGTACGGTTGCTCAATTCTATCTTTTTTTAATTCTTTATCTCTTCTCCTCACCTCATCATCCGAGATAGAGGAACCTTTTGTTTATTATATCATCAGGGTAATGATACATCAACCTGCGAGTTCTTTTTATGAGGCACAAACGGGAGAATTTATCCTGGAAGCAGAAGAACTATTGAAACTGCGCGAAAGCATCACAAGGGTTTATGTACAAAGAACAGGCAAACCTTTATGGGTTGTATCCGAAGATATGGAAAGGGATGTTTTTATGTCAGCAACAGAAGCCCAAGCTTATGGAATTGTTGATCTTGTAGCGGTTGACTAAAAATAGCAGTAATCCTGCGCAAATCCGCAACTTGAGATTTTTTACTTATTACGGGTTTAATAATATTCTATTCATCTATTAAATAGAGAACTAATTCATAAGCAGCCGGTTAGGATCGATCTAAACCAGCCCATTCATTATGTATACGATTCAACATGCCAACTATTAAACAACTTATTAGAAACACAAGACAGCCAATCAGAAATGTCACGAAATCCCCTGCTCTTCGGGGATGTCCTCAGCGCCGAGGAACATGTACTAGGGTGTATGTGCGACTCGTTCAGATCCTCGCTGGGACAAACTAAAGGAAACCCATTTTCCAGTATCAATGATCAGTACCAGTGAAGAGGAAAAAATGGAAGGAAAAAGGCCATTCACTATCTAAAAAAAAGATCTATTATATCCTTCTATTGTATTGTGTTGAAATTTATGGTTTCCATTGGTGCAAATCCAATCATTTCCATTTTGAATTGAAGATGAAAAAAAAATTCCTCATTGGTAACAAATGGTTATCCATTAAGCGAGGGAAATCCTATTTTCAAAGCCGAAATCTTATGTCTCTACTCTTGCAAAAACGGACTAAGAGGGTCAGCTACCCAGCTAATCTTCATAATTAAATATCGTTACTGTATAGGTAGATCTCGTTGTGAAAGACCTATGACTAGATAATTCATGGGTAGAGCCAAAGAATGTGAACTGTACAAGTTACCAATAGCATTGATTAAATGAAGTAAGGGGCTCCGGTGTATAGAGAGGACCTCACCGTTTAAGACGTAACCATAGAAACGATGGAACCCACTCTTTCTTTATTCATTTCTATTTATTACTTTTTTATGTTTTTTGATACCTAGTATCAATACAATTTCTTAGTTCGAGGTGAAATACCTATAAAAAAAGACAAATTGTGGTCGGGAAGGTTATAGTAGCAAAAGCCATTGGAATTTATATTTTATACATTGGAAGAATCCGTTTTGTTATTAATAGGAAAGAGGAAAAGAATAACTGAAAGAAAATAAATCAATTAGTTATTCATTAAAATTCATTTAATCAATGACCAGAATTAGACGAGGATATATAGCTCGGAGACGTAGAGCAAAAGTTCGTTTATTTGCATCAAGCTTTCGGGGGGCTCATTCAAGACTTACTCGAACAATTATTCAACAGAAAATAAGAGCTTTGGTTTCGTCTCATCGAGATAGAGATAGGCAAAAGAGAGATTTTCGTCGTTTGTGGATCACTCGAATAAATGCAGTAATTCGCGAGAATGGGGTATGCTATAGTTATAGCAGATTAATACACAATCTGTACAAGAGACAGTTGCTTCTGAATCGCAAAATACTTGCACAAATAGCTATATTAAATAGGAATTGTCTTTTTATGATTTCCAATGAAATCATAAAATAAGTAAATTGTAAGGAATCCGACACAATATTTTAAATGGAGTTTCGCTGGAGAATGAACTCCGGGAAGGTAGAGTAGAAATTAATATGAAAAAAAGAATATGATAAATTCGCTCAAAATAAAATGAGTGAACACGCCGAATAGTCAATAACAACAAATAAATTTCTTCTTCCCCATTCTTGTTTTTTTCTTACAATACGACAATCCAATCTGGATCCTAGAATTTTTCGAACAAAACATCAATCTGTGTTTGAGTTCAAATTGGAATTTTGATTCAATTGAAGAGTAAGCTTTTTTTTTTATTTATTTCTGGTTCTAAGACCAATAGTTCTGACGGTCGACTCGCCTCTTTCAAATTGTTTCTCATTATTAAGAAAAGGTAACAAAGATAAAATACGAGCTTGTTTTATAGCAATAGTAATTAATCTTTGCTGTTTTAAGGTCAATCTATTTACCCGTCTAGATAATATTTTTCCTTGTTCACTAATAAATCGACTAATTAAACTCATGTTTCTATAATCAATTCGATCCCCCGATTGGATCGGGGGCAAACGCCTACGAAAAGATCGCTTGGATTTAAGAAAGAATCGCTTGGATTTATCCATGGTTTGTTTATTCCTTATCCCGAAAACCCTATTTCAATCTCATCAAAAACGATTTAGGATTAAAAAAGATGATTTGATTTGGTTTTTTTTATATTTATTTCTTTTTTATATTAATATTTTAATTGAAGTTCTATTTTTAAGTTCTATTATAGATTTAAGAGATACATATATATCTAGTTCTATACCTAATATGGTATTTCTAAATAAGGTATTTCCATATAATAATATAGTATATAGTATATAGAATATGTCCCTTTTCATGTTCCCTGAAAAAGTGACACACAGACACCTTGATTCGATCTATTTCTTTATCTCCCCGTGAATCGTATGTTTGTAACAATAGGGACAGAATTTTCTCAATTCTAATCGACTAGGAGTATTGTGGCGATTCTTTTGAGTAATATATCTGGAAATACCCGTTGATTCTTTATTAACACCCTTTCGAACACAACTAGTACATTCTAAAATAACCGTTACGCGGACTTCTTTACCCTTGGCCATGAACCCCCTTTCTTTAAGTTTTTGATGAGTTTTTGATTCAACCAACTCTTCGATTTTCCGATTTAAAGGGAAAAAGGAAGGAAAAAAAAATACAAAATAAATAGAAGTTGCTAACTCGAAATTTTGAAAGATTATTTCGTTGCAATCACAACCCAATATAAATAATAAGTAATAGTAAATAAATATTACTATTAATTCAAATAATGATTTCGAACTCTATTCAGTTCTATTTAGAATAGAATTCTATTCTAAGTCGAAGTATAGTATTTCATTTTACTATCTTGTATGATATTCTTGTCTTAGACACATTTCGATTTCCGTTTTCACTAGATTATTTATCAATTGAATTGAAGAACCCGAATTTCGACGAGGTTGAATCTACTTTTTTATTTCTCTTTCCTCTTTTCTTTATTCTACTTATCTTCTTTATTTTACTTAATTGTAAGTAATTCGATTTTATCTAAAAGAAAAGAGGGGGAGGGATTAGTCACAGATCTTTTGATTCTCTCTCTAATCTTCTTCACCCCTTCCCATGTCAATAACTAGAATGAAAAAAAAGGGAATGTCAACGCATCCGGGAATAATCGATTGATCTCTATCAATAGACCTGCTAAAGCCCCGAACCATAGAGTACTTAGTACCGGTGCCACGGAAAGATATGTTTTTAGATCTCGCATTTCAAATCCTCCTTCTTTATTCTTTTTTGTAATGTATAATGTTAATTTAATACATATATGATCAGCTGTATATGTAAGTAGTTAAGGACCGCTTGTATTTGTACACGGAATTCCTAATTCCAATTGAAATGTACACCGATTCGGTAGATAAGATTTTCCCTCTCTGAAAACCGAAAAATACATCCCTTTTTATCTGAGCATTCCAAAAAAACCTTCATTTTTTAGTTTTTTTTACGATGGGTTTCATATTCATATATTTCATAATATATATTATTAAGATATTCTTAGATATATATTATCTAAGAATAAAGATTAGATAATATCTATTAGAATATATTAGATATATAAACCTTCTACTATTATTATATCTTATATGAGACAAAAAAAAAAGAAGAAATTGCAAGATAACTTGTATGTATATCAATGGATATAAAAAAATGAGGATTTGGAAAACAAGACAAGGATTCTCTACAATGACACTGTAGACCAATTGATAGGGATGTAGCGCAGCTTGGTAGCGCGTTTGTTTTGGGTACAAAATGTCACGGGTTCAAATCCTGTCATCCCTACCTATTACTTCTCCTCTGAGCAGTAATGAAATCGATTAAAATCGTGCATACATAATCTTTTTTTATAGTATATCATACTATATGCATACAAGACGTATTGGGGTTACAAAACAAAATACTCTTCCTTCTAGTCTTATCTATTGTGATAAGAAAGCGCTCTTAGTTCAGTTCGGTAGAACGTGGGTCTCCAAAACCCGATGTCGTAGGTTCAAATCCTACAGAGCGTGATTCGGGTCTTGGTTACTTGGTTAGGTTAAGCCGAAAATTACACTCAACAAATGGAACAGGAATCTGAATTTGACCTCCCGTGAATTAAAGAAAAGAGGAGGTCAATCAAAAAAAAGATGTTAATTAATCAAAAGTCCAACTGATCGCCACGTCTGTATTGTAAATATGCAGTTACAAATAATCCAGCTAAAGTAATAGAAATTAGACCTAAGACAATTCCAAATAGAAAAACTTCAATCATTTCAATTTGTTTGAAAGGGAAAAAGGAGAGGTAATATCTATCCCTAAATATTAATCCGGATTTTCCATCAATCTCAATGACCACTAATTCGAAATTGATGCGGTAAGGAACTATAGAATATATGAATACTTACAAAAAGATTTCTTTTTATGAGTTGTATTCATGCAATTAATTTCAAATAAGTCGTATCTTGGTCAGACCAATAAATAGAGCTGAGGTTATAGTTAAAGCCGCTAGTAGAAAACCGAAAAAACTAGTTATAGTAAGCATGAAGATGAAGGGGCTAAATGAAATATGTTCTTTTTATACATATGCTTATAAAGCACTTTCCTAAGTTTCAAGTTTTGAAAGATACTAAGAAAAAATACCAATTGAAATGAAAGAATAAGTTCACGTGACAGTTGTTAACTCATCAATCATTATAGACAGTATTAACAAAAGGAGAGAAGGAGCGGGGTAAAAAAAGAAATCAATTAATCATTTGTAACATCTACCCATCCCGTGATTCCGAATCGCGGGATTCATTAGACAACTCTTGAGTAAACTAATATTCAAATATAAAATAATAATAAGTAAGAAAGACGTCATGTAACTTCATTCAAAAAATGAAACTTTCTTTGAATTCATATGGAACAAAATTCGAAAATCATTTCTATTTTAATCTTTTTTTTTTAATCGTATCGATTAGATTTTATTTTAGAATAAAAAGTGACCTTATAATACCTCTCGTTTGAGATACTATATGAATGAACCTACTATTTCATTTGATGCGTAAAACTGAAAACAAATCAAATAAAGTAAATGTAAATAAAGGAAAAGGTATTGCAGGATCAGATCAATTACGAAAATAAAATCTTTATTTTCGTTCAGCTATTTTCGTCCAACTCTAGTC